ACTCAAGGGATTCTATTTTTTTCGAGGTAAAACCGAGAACTCGATTGCGGGTGAAGCCTTAGTTGTTGCTGGTGGTGGAGGAAAGGGGGAAGCGACTCGTTCCTTCCTTTCGGAGGGCATTAGAGGTTCGGAAGGCGAACTATGCTGTCAGGGCACATCCCTGGGACTCGATCGAACTTCGGGTTAGTTGTCTAGCCAACCGATGTTGTCTCTCCCGATGTCAATTCGAAACAAAGGAAAAGTGATCTTTCACTTCGTAGAATCAGGCACTGAAAAGCGCTTCTCCCTAATTATGCTTCCGGATCGGAAGAGTTTGAGGGAAAAGCCTTTTTCGAGTTTGAGCGTTGGATCAGAACAGACCAAAACCGCCGGAAAGAAGGCACTGGGGACTGTTTCAGAAAGGGATCCTGGAGGTGGTCGCTCATTCACTTAGCTGGAAGCACACATTCATATCTGTCTTGGTTGGTAAGCAAGATTAGGTCAGTCTTCCTTACCGAAGATTGGGCATGATCGATTTGAAATGTGAACGATCATAAAATACCTAAAAAGAATGCACTTGAGCACCTCAGATCAGACATAAAGCGGGAACTGCCAAAGATTCTGAAAGCTGTACTACTGTCTCCTAAATAAGGGGGCGAACGCCCTCCCTATCTATCTTGGTCTAAGCCCTGAAGGGCTGGTGGGTTATGGTAGTCCTAGGTCTATAAGACGTAGGCTTATCAAGCTGAGGGAACTGCATTTCCTCCCTCAAAAGGAGATTCCGACATCCTTCTTGTCGTCCGCCTCAAATGGGGTTTAGGGGATTGAATACCTTTAAATGGAGTGATCATGCTTGTAAAAGAACGCTATTCTTCGTATCTCGAAAGCCAATGTATGAATAAACTACGCCCCTCTTACTCTTTTCTTTTCATCTCAAAAAGTCTGTTTTAAAGTGAAATATCTACTTTCATTTCTACTTGACTAGTAGAAAGGTAGTTACTGCTAGTATCGGTCAGTGCAGTGCTAAATAGATGCGGCTTTACCGGTGTTGTATCTTTCCTGCGCTATCAAGAAGCAGGAATAGCGTTTATCTCTTAATCTTTCTATCCTTTCAGTTTGATGGTAATGGGCGTGCTGAGAGGTGAAAGCGTAAGCGAAAGGGAATGAGGATGGTATCGAATAAGCTCTTTGATGTTGATGCAAGTGTGCAGGTGAAGAAGAATGCTTGAGATTCCAAGTAAGGGCATTCTCCCCCTTATTGAGCTAGGCTAGGTAGGAAAAACCTCAGTCAAGATAGCACCTACGCAAGGCACAAAGCCTCTCTAAAACCCTAGATGCATCGAATCCGGTCTTAGCATCAAATCCTTCTCGAAAAGAAGGAAGTAAGGCATTGGAATTAGGAAAGGAAATGGCATTAGCATTACTACTACTAAAGCCAGGAGCCGAAAAGAGATAGATGCGCTTACTGCTTCGAAGTGACATATAAAATAGTAAGAGAATGGATCCCAAATAGCTTTTGACAGCAGACGATTCTGTATCGTAGAATCAGACGATTTGCGGCATATCGCGACTTCTTCTTCCTCAGCACATTCATAGGAAGTTTATAAGCAATAGCAAGCCCGAGTTTCATTGCCATTACCTGTCTTTGGTACAGTCTCTCCTTATCATATTGCTGACGCAAGGCCTCCTGTGTCATTGCCACCTTCAGAGATAGCACTTGAGGCTGCCACCGAGATTCTCGCAGAGTCTACTGGAGTGGCCCCTATTCTTTCTCCTCCAGCTGATCCAACCAATAGGGAGTGGAGCTTCTTCCACTGCTGTGACCCCTACTAGAACGCCAAAAAAATCTGTTAATTTGGAAAGTGCAGGGTTGCTCCAAACAGAAGCTATAGTCAGTCCATCCCGCGCGACCACTCAATTGAAGTCTTCTGTTTTGCCAGAGACTGAAGAAAGACGGCAGAGAGCAGAAAATATGTTTAAGAGAGTCTGAGGAAGCATCCCGTCCCCCACCTATAAGCAAATCGCGCGCAGAGGTTCGAGACCAAGGTGCCGTGCAGGCGCAAGCTTTGACCGCTACTCCTATTCAGGTTGATCTTTCTGCAGGCCAAGTAGCTTCTCCTATCGTTGCCAAGGATGCAACAGCTATTAAGATTTCAGACGCTTCTGGTTCTACTGGGCGCAGTATCCACCCCAAAACTTCATCAATTGAAGCCTTATCTCTTGCAATGTTTGAATGCTTTAAGTCTCACGTGAAGAGGCGCAAGCGGTGTGAACTCCGAGGCACAGGTGAACAGTGTCTTGACACGCTTGGGAATGGTGGTCTCGTTGAAACTCGTCATAAAGAGCTATTAAGGCAAATACTGGATTCCTCTTCGTTAATTCGTGGCACTAAGCAGATGATTGGCGAAGATTTGAATGAGGAAGCACTTCAGGCGAAGATTAATGAGGCTCAGCAGGTTTATCAGGTATACTCCAAGACCACGTTATTAGCGTCGAACTGGCGAGGGCTCGAGCGGAGGCTGACAAAAGCTGTGACGTCGACCAAAGCGGGCCGTCTCTGTGAGTAAAGATAGAGACATGGATAGGAAGAAGGTGCTTCTACGAAACAAATCTCCAATTCTTTATTGATGAAACGATATAGATCATGTAAGGAAGGCCAAAATCACCTAACAGCCGCGCTCTCTAGAGCGAAGAAGTCAAGTTGCCAGGTTGGGAAATCGCGTGTATCCGCTCTATTGTCGACACAATCTTTGTTTAGATTGTCAGCGAAGGCATGCTAACCAAGCAACAGAACAGCAGCGCGCACAAGCAGAATTAGAGCAGCGAATCACATTCCATCGAATAAATATAGTTGGACAAGGGAGATAGGGGAGGTCTGCTGGCCGATCTTTTCAAAGAAGGAGCTAATCCAAAAGAAGGAACTGATACGACCGATGAACATAACCAGAAATGGAAACTCCCCGAGCTAATGATAGAGGCAAGCGCTTGTCGCTTGACGGCCGGGCTTTACTATAACCAACCTCACAGATCCCACTCAATCTTTTACACCAATGTATCGTACTCTCTCGACCAGGTCATCATAAGAAAGGACTGCTAAATCTTTCCGAAGTGAGAGAAGGAGGGAAAGCGCGCTACAACTAACATAACAACAGCCAGCTGAAAAACGTTAGCTAGCTAGGCTAGCGCGCAATGGCTTTCTCTGATAGGGGCTCGCTTCTTCAAGCTCCGCCCAACCTATACAAGGTGCTGCTCGCTTTCTCTCAGCCACTAGTGGCTTATGTAGTGGTCGGCATTCTTACGTGCTCTTCCTTGTCCCCTACTTAAGAATCCAAAGCCTTTGGATGTTGTCGTGACGCTTTGGTTACGAAGGTTACCGGGGTCTAGGTTTATGCATGGATTCAGTCAGCTGATCTACGACCACAGTTCGCTAACGCTCACCTGATCTACGACCAGCCTCCAACTCAATCAATATCAACAAGATGTCGTGACCGTTGGTTGATTTTGTCAGAAAAGAAAAAGTAGGTTTCGAAAGTTCATTGATTAGTACACCTTCGGTGCTGGTAAGGTCGGGACCGTGGTCGTCCGTCTCCGGTTTGCCGGCCGATAAGATCTCTGAGATTGACCAGCCAGCTGGGTTGGTTTGGCTATTCTTTTCTATTGAAAAGGAGTCAGCTGTCTGCGCGAGTCACCTTCTTCTAGGCTCCGCTGGACGACACGGCATTCTCGTTCAAATATAGGCCGGCCGTACTTGTGATGGTTCCCAAGGATCCAATATGACCACTTAAGTCTACGTTGCCACGATATTGTTCTATGGAAGCGGGCGGGCTGTTATTGATTGTTATTCGGCCCGGTTTTTTTGGTGTCGTAGGGGAGGGATTGACCTTTCTAACGCATATTCAGTCGTACCGGCATGGCCCCACTGATTTGTTTTCGATCAGAGCATCAAGCAGCGCAACCCGGTTCTACTTGACTAAGCCCCGTGCTCGTTTAAGGAGGGAGTTTTACCTAACTACCTTTTTGATAACAAGGCGACGAGAGTCGACCCGACATTCATTAGTTTCGAATGAAGAATGAAGAGTGCCCTGCCCCAGCAAGCACCTACTCCTATCAAAATGAAAAGCGTGACTTTACTAAACAAGCAAGAAAAGCCCTTTCTATGTTATTAGTAAAGCGCTAACGCGCGCCCCTGCAATCAAACTCAAGTTTCGCCGACAACCTTACTAATAGAAAGGGCGCTCAAGCAACCTATCTTACTAATAAGAATAAAGAAAGGGGCCCCATCTAAGCTAAGCCCTATCGTTGTAAAGCTACAGCTCGAAAGCCGGCCTTACCTTCTATTCTATTAGTAAAGGGCGTTTAGGCTTGACTAATAGATTATATAGGGCTTTTCTCGCTTCTTGCTTTCTTCGCATGCTTGAGCGCATTAATAGAATACATATCAAGAGCGACAAGCGCTTGCCTTGAGTTTTCAATAAGGTTCGCGCTAGGCGCTCACCTTTTTTGCTTCCCTAAAATCTTCGATTTTGCAGTTGGTAAAGACCCACCCCCTCTTTCAGTCAGAATGAGTCCCCGGGACCCCGGGACATTGGCTTCCGCCAACAGTGAACTATTAAGGATCGCATCCCGCGCATATTCTACATTATAGCCTGCAACTAATTCAGCTTCCGCTTCTGGGAGATCAAACGGAGCTCGATTAGTTTCTGCTAAACAAGAAATAAAGAACATAACCAATACTGGGAACAAGGGAATACCGGACCATATCTGCTTTTGCGCCATGACAATCTCACTCGAATTACGAGGACCTACACATATTAGTACAGTATACCGGGTCCCCGGCCAGAACCACACGTGCAAGTTTCCCTGCATGTGGCTCGTCCGTGCTTTCCGAGGCGCTGCCTGTGACTCAGCATGGGATAAGAGGGCGGAACTGCACACTTTCGTGTTCAGAGCATTGTCCGAGTGAGTAGGCAGCGCCTACCAAGCAAAGCTTTCTTGAAGAGGCTGGGCTGCTTCCTTTTCGG